GTAGTAATTTATACTGATAACAATCAGAATACCAACCCTATTACAACTACAAATAATACTAATAATAGTGATCAAGCAGAAGAGGTGGCTTTGATACGTTACTCGCAACAATCGGATTTTCGTCGGGATATAATCAAAGGATCCATGCGTGCTCAAAGACGTAAAACGGTTATTTGGGAAATGTTTCAAGCAAATGTGCATTCTCCACTTTTTTTGGATCGAATAGACAAAACATTTTTTTTTTCTTCTTTTTATATCTCTGAAATGATGAATCTCATTTTTAGGAATTCGGTGGGGAGAGAACCAGAATTGAAAATTTCACATTTTTATTTTGAGGAGGAAGAGACAAGGGAAAAAGAGAAAAAAAACGAAGAAAAAAAAGAGGAAAATGAACGTACAGTAATATCAGAAACTTGGGATAGCATTATATTTGCTCAAGCAATAAGAGGTTTGATGTTAGTAACCCAATCTTTTCTTAGAAAATACATTGTATTGCCTTCATTGATAATTGCTAAAAATATTGGCCGTATGTTATTATTCCAATTCCCCGAATGGTATGAGGATTTGAAGGAGTGGAATAGAGAAATGCATGTTAAATGCACTTATAATGGTGTTCAATTATCAGAAACAGAATTTCCCAAAGATTGGTTAACAGACGGTATTCAGATAAAGATTCTATTTCCTTTCTGTTTGAAACCTTGGCGAAGATCTAAAATACGATCTCATCCTAGGGATCAAATAAAAAAAAAAGGAAAAAAAGACAATTTTTGTTTTTTAACGGTTTGGGGAATGGAAGCGGAATTCCCTTTTGGGAATCCCCGAAAACGATCTTCCTTTTTTGAACCCATTTATAAAGAACTCCAAAAAAAAGTTAGAAAAGTTAAAAAGTATTTCTTTCTACTTCTAAAAGTTTCAAAAGAAAAAACAAGATGGATCATTAAAATACCTCTAGTTCTAAAACGAATAATGAAGGAAATTCAAAAAGTAAACCCAATATTCTTATTTGAATTGAGCAAGGTGAAAGTATATGAAACGGCTGAAAATGGAAAAGATTCCGAAATAAATAATAAGATTATTCACAAATCAACCATTCAAATCCAATCCATGAATTGGACAAATTATTCACTCATAGAAAAAAAGATGAAAGATCTTTCTGATAGAACAATCACAATCAGGAATCAAATAGAACGAATCACAAAAGACAAGAAAAAAATAATTCTAACTTGTGATGATAAAAGATCGAAATCACAGAAACATATTTGGCAGATATTCCAAAGAATAAATATACGATTAATACGTAAATCACATTATTTTATGAAATCTCTGATTGAAAATATATATATAGATATCTTGCTATATATGATTACCATTCACAGGATCTATTTCCAACTTTTCTTTGAATCAACAAAAAAAATAATCAATAAATCCGTTTACAACGATCAAACAAATCAGGAAGGAATTGATGAAAGAGATCAAAATACAATGAACTTTTTTTCCACTATAAAAAAGTCCTTTTCGAATACTAATATTAGTAATAGTACAAAAATGTATTATGACTTATCCTCCTTGTCCCAAGCATATGTATTTTACAAATTATCACAAACCCAATTACTTAACAAGTATCAATTGAAATCTCTACTTCAATATCAGGGGACTTATCCTTTTATTAAGGATAAAATCAAGGATTATTGTATGACACGAGGAATATTTGATTACAATTCAAGACATAAGAAAATTCATAAGTCTGGAATGATTGAATGGAAAAACTGGTTAAAGGGGCATTATCAATACAATTTATCTCAAACCAAATGGTCGCGGTTAGTACCGCAAAAATGGCGAAATAGAATCAATCAACGTTATAGGATTCAAAATAAGGACTCAATTAAAGCGGATTCATATAAAAAAGAAAAAGACCAATTAATTCATTACGTGAAACAAAATTACTATGCAGCGGATTCATTGACAAATCAAAAAGAAAAATGGAAAAAACACTACAGATATGATCTTTTATCACATAAATATATGAACTATGGGGATAAGGAGGATTTTTATATTTATGGGTCAAGATTACAAGTAAACGGGGTTCACAAAATTCCATATAATTTCAATAAACCAAAATCCGAATCATTTTATGTATTGGTAAGTACAGCTATTAGTGATTATCTAGAAGAAAGATATATTATTGATACGCATAAAAATCTAGATAGAAAATATTTTGATTGTCGAATTCTCCACTTTTGTCTTAGAAAAAATATCGATATTGAGACCTGGACCAATACACATATCGGTACCAAAATTGATAAAAATACTAAGACTGAAAAAAAAATCAACAACAAATTGAAAAAAAAAGATATTTTTTCTCTTACGATTCATCAAGAAATCAACCCATCCAATCAAAAAAGTATTTTTTTAAATTGGATGGGAATGAATCAAGAAAGAGTTTATCATACCATATCAAATCTAGAATCTTGGTTCTTCCCAGAATTTGTCTTACTTTTTGATGCATATAAGATTAAACCATGGATTATACCAATCAAATTACTTCTTTTTGACTTTTATTTTTATAAAAATAAAAGTCAAAATAAAAACATCAATATAAATAGAAAAAATAATCTTCAGATGATATCTCATCAAAAAAAATATCTTAAATTAGAAAATTCCAACCAACAAAAAAATGAGCAACAGGACCAAGTAAATCTTGTATCAGATCTACGAAAAGAAAACAAAAAAAAAGATATTGAAGAGAATTATGCGAGATCAGACATTACCATTAAAAAAGGTAAGAAGAAAAAACAATCCAAGAAAAACAAGGAAGCAGAACTAGATTTCTTCCTGAAAAAATATTTCCTTTTTCAATTAAGATGGGATGACTCCTTGAACCAAAGAATGATCAATAATATCAAGGTATATTGTCTCTTACTTAGACTGATAAATCCAAAAGAAATTGCTATATCCTCGATTCAAAGAGGAGAGATGCATCTGGATGTAATGCTAATTCAGAAAGATCTAGCTCTTACAGAATTGATAAAAAAAGGAATATTAATTATCGAACCAATTCGTCTATCTATAAAAAGGGATGGAAAATTGATTATATATCAAACTATAAGTATTTCATTGGTCGAGAACAATAAACACCAAACTAATAGAAAATGCATAAAAAAAAGATATATTGATAAGAGTAATTTGGATAAACCCATTGTACGATATGGGAATATGCTTGTGAATGGGGACACAAATTTTTATGATTTCCTTGTTCCCGAAAATATTCTATCTCCTAGACGTCGCAGAGAATTGAGAATGTTAATTTGTTTCAATTCCCATAATTGGAATGTTACGGATAGAAATAGAAATCCATTATTTTGCAATGAAAACAACATAAGAAACTCTGGAAAATTTTTGGATGAGGACAAGCATCTTAATACAGATACAAATAAATTCATTAAATGCAAATTTGTTCTTTGGCCCAATTACCGATTAGAAGATTTAGCTTGTATGAATCGCTATTGGTTTGATACCAATAATGGCAGTCGTTTCAGTATGTCAAGGATACATATGTATCCACGATTTAGAATTATTTAATTTAATAGTATATTTCCTATATCATATATATATCTATATTCCGTGACATTTTCGGTATATGAAAGCCGAAAGATGTATGCATATGCTATGTTATATTTTGGTAAATGATACAGATTGAATGGTGTATCCATTCAATTGGATATAGGAATAAATAAATTAGGGGAATCCTTTTAGATAGAAATAAATTCTTTTCTTTCGTTAATGTGGAAACATATTATACCTTTCTATCCAAATCAAATTTTCAATTTGATTTGGATAAAATAAAGAAGTAGTATATGAATAAATCCAAATTTTTGTGTGTACTAGATGTGTGTACTAGATTAAAATAACCGGCATAATTCTTTTTTTTTTATTTTTCCTGATCGGAAAAATCCATGAAAAAGAAAGAAAAAGGATAGAAAAATTTTTTATGGTCAAAAATTCATTCATTTCCATTATTCCACAAGAAGAAAAAGAAGAAAACAAAGGTTCTGTTGAATTTCAAGTATTCAGTTTCACCAATAAGATACGGAGACTTACTTCACATTTGGAATTGCACAAAAAAGATTTTTTATCGCAAAGGGGTCTACGAAAAATTCTAGGAAAACGTCAACGGTTGCTGGCTTATTTGTCAAAGAAAAATAGAGTACGTTATAAGAAATTAATTGGTCAGTTGGATATTCGAGAGCCAAAAACTCGTTAATTTAATCGTTTGAATTTTTTTTAGTAGTATTCAATTTTTCGTTTTGATGAGTCTCATTTTGAGGAATTCATGGAATAATGAATTAAGGAAGAAAAGATATGACAGTACCGGTTACAAGAAAAGATCTCATGATAGTCAATATGGGGCCTCACCACCCATCAATGCATGGTGTTCTCCGACTAATCGTTACTCTCGATGGTGAAGATGTTATTGACTGTGAGCCCATATTGGGCTATTTACACAGAGGAATGGAAAAGATAGCGGAAAATCGAACAATTATACAATATCTACCTTATGTAACACGATGGGATTATTTAGCTACTATGTTCACAGAGGCAATAACCGTAAATGCGCCAGAACAATTGGAAAATGTTCAAGTACCTCAAAGAGCTAGCTATATCAGAGTAATTATGCTGGAATTGAGCCGTATAGCTTCTCATTTGTTATGGCTTGGACCTTTTATGGCGGATATCGGTGCACAGACTCCCTTTTTCTATATTTTCAGAGAAAGGGAATTGATATATGATCTATTCGAAGCCGCCACAGGTATGCGAATGATGCATAATTATTTCCGTATTGGAGGAGTAGCTGCTGATCTACCTTATGGATGGATAGATAAATGTTTGGATTTCTGCGATTATTCTTTAACAGGAGTTGTTGAATATCAAAAACTTATTACGTGGAATCCAATTTTTTTGGAACGAGTTGAAGGAGTGGGCATTATTGGTGGAGAAGAAGCTGTAAATTGGGGTTTATCAGGACCGATGTTACGAGCTTCTGGAATCCAATGGGATCTTCGTAAAGTTGATCATTATGAGTGTTACAATGAATTCGATTGGGAAGTCCAATGGCAAAAAGAAGGAGATTCATTAGCTCGTTATTTAGTACGAATCGGTGAAATGAAGGAATCCATAAAAATTATTCAACAGGCTCTAGAAGGAATTCCTGGAGGACCTTATGAAAATTTAGAAGTACGACGCTTTGATAGAGCAAAGAATTCCGAATGGAATGATTTTGAATATAGATTTATTAGTAAAAAACCTTCACCCAATTTTGAATTGTCGAAACAAGAACTTTATGTGAGAGTGGAAGCCCCAAAAGGAGAATTGGGAATTTATTTGATAGGAGATAATAGTGTTTTCCCCTGGAGATGGAAAATTCGTCCACCCGGTTTTATCAATTTGCAAATTCTTCCTCAGCTAGTTAAAAGAATGAAATTGGCTGATATCATGACGATATTGGGTAGTATAGATATCATTATGGGAGAAGTTGATCGTTGAAATGATAATTGATACGACAGAAGTACAAACTATCAATTCTTTTTCTACATCGGAATTTTTAAAAGAAGTGTATGGACTAATATGGATTGTACCCATTTTGACCCTTATATTGGGAATAACAATGGGGGTACTAGTAATTGTGTGGTTAGAAAGAGAAATATCTGCAGCGATACAACAACGTATTGGGCCTGAATATGCTGGCCCGTTGGGAATTCTTCAAGCTATAGCGGATGGGACTAAACTACTTTTTAAAGAGGACCTCCTCCCATCTCGAGGAGATATTCGTTTGTTTAGTGTGGGACCGTCTATAGCGGTTATATCAATTCTACTAAGTTATTTAGTAATTCCTTTTGGGTATCGTCTTGTTTTAGCCGATCTCAGTATAGGTGTTTTTTTATGGATCGCCATTTCAAGTATTGCTCCTATTGGGCTTCTTATGTCAGGATATGGATCTAATAATAAATATTCCTTTTTAGGTGGTCTACGAGCTGCTGCTCAATCTATTAGTTATGAAATACCATTAACTCTATGTGTGTTATCAATATCTCTACGTGTGATTCGTTGGAATATGAACTTTGAACCTCTCTTCTAGAAATAAAAGAAAAAAGAAAGAGGTTCAATGTATTGAATGGATGTTTTCATTTTTTTTATTCAGCATTCGGGTTGATGAGTTAAACCAGATAGTTATATGAGTGAAACTAAACAGCTTCCAAATTTGTAGTAAGAAGAAACAATCTCATTCCCTATGTACAAGAATAAAGTTGAAGCAAAAATAAGCAGTGTAAACTGCTTACCCCAAGATTAAGATTTTTTGATTAGTCATCATATCTTGAAGCGGGCGCAAACAAAAGATCAACTGTATGGAGTTTCTACTACTGTCTCGTATGTATTACTATACCGGGGATCAATCAAAAGTCAGTGGACGGTTAGGAACACCAAGGTACACAAAGGATTAGTAATGGAGATAATGTAAGGTATCAAAAAAAAGGTATTTCTTCATAAAACGAATCATAATAAGGACTTGAAATTGGTAGAAATGATCAAGTAGTACTTCCCTACGATTCCGATCTAGAGTATGCTCCTATTCACTGGTTAAAGAAATGACTATCAAGAACGAATTAATTCTTTATTTTTTTTTGAATATCCTCCTCTGAGACAGAAGAACAGGAAAAAAGAAATGGAATGCAGTAATTAAATAAATAATAAAAAAAGGGGATACTTATTTATTCTTTTCTCTATCCATATTCATACATATCGAATTCTTATCACGATTCATGAACTAATGACTAATTCTTTTTATTTTGTATTGATTGATATAAGGAGTATTTTATTGAAATATTAAGTTATTACCGAACAAAGAGAAATTTTTATTGTAAAGGATGAGATCAATTCGGAAGCACTTTTTTTCTTATTCTAGCAGACAGAATTCCATTGGTCTAATTTGGGACTTTCCGATGTATCTTTATTCTATCCATCCAAAGATGGTGATAATACCGAACCCGTCCTTACATTTTTTTGTGGCCATCGAGGAGCCGTATGAAGCTGAGGTCTCACGTACGGTTTTGAAATAGCGATGGGAACAGTGATGTTATTATCGACTATGATTATCTAACAGTTCAAGTACAGTTGATATAGTTGAAGTACAGTCAAAATATGGTTTTTGGGGGTGGAATCTGTGGCGTCAGCCTATAGGATTTATTGTTTTTCTAATTTCTTCTCTAGCCGAATGTGAGAGATTGCCCTTTGATTTACCAGAAGCGGAGGAGGAATTAGTAGCAGGTTATCAAACCGAGTATTCGGGTATCAAATACGGTTTATTTTATCTTGCTTCTTACCTAAATTTATTAGTTTCTTCATTATTTGTAACAGTTCTTTACTTAGGTGGGTGGAATTTACCTATTCCGTATATATCCATTTCTGAGCTTTTCGGAATAAAAAAAATCGCCGGCATTTTTGGAATGACAATGGGTATCCTTATTACATTAACTAAAGCTTATTTGTTTCTCTTCATTTCTATCACAACAAGATGGACTTTACCTAGAATGAGAATGGACCAGTTATTAAATCTTGGATGGAAATTTCTTTTACCTATTTCTCTAGGTAATCTGTTATTAACAACTTCTTCCCAACTTGTTTCATTATAAATAAGAGAATACGATAACACTATTTTAGATTCATAATCTCTATCAAACAAGAGAAAGAAACGTCAAATTTTTCATGTATATCTACAATATGTTCCCTATGGTAATTGGGTCCATGAATTATGGTCAACAAACAATACGAGCTGCAAGGTACATTGGTCAAAGTTTCATAATTACCTTATCCCACACAAATCGTTTACCTGTAACTATTCAATATCCTTATGAAAAATCGATCACATCAGAGCGTTTCCGGGGTCGAATCCACTTTGAATTTGATAAATGTATTGCTTGTGAAGTATGTGTTCGTGTATGCCCGATAGATCTACCCGTTGTTGATTGGAGATTTGAAAGAGATATTAAAAAGAAACAATTACTTAATTATAGTATAGATTTCGGGGTTTGTATATTTTGTGGTAACTGTGTCGAGTATTGTCCAACAAATTGTTTATCAATGACTGAAGAATATGAACTTTCTACTTATGATCGTCACGAATTGAATTATAATCAAATTGCTTTGGGTCGATTACCAATCTCAATAATTGGAGATTACACAATTCAAACAGTTATGAATTCGATTCAAATAAAAATAGACAAAGATAAACCCTTTGATTCAAGAACAATTACCGATTACTAAGATTTTGTTTTGATATAAAGGATCCAAGCTTTTTATTTTGGGTAGTCAGTAACTACAAATAAAAACTAATGATTGTTGAGAATCACTCTTTGATTTAAACTAAAAATATATTTTTCGTGATGATTTCAAAATAGCAAATTTCAACTACTTTTTTCTTTTTTTTTCTTTCGGATAAATATAAATAAAGTAAGGTTGGCCCGATAATTTTATCTATATCTACATTAATCCATATTCAAATTCAATTCAATTATAAATGTATCATATACAATATTATATACAAGAAAACAAAAATAGGGTAACCCCTTTTCCTTTCCTGGACCATTTATTTAGTAAAGTTAAGGTCATGAAATAGTTAAAGTTATTTATTTTGTATTTTATACATAATGGATTTACCTGGACCAATACATGATATTCTTGTTGTATTTCTGGGGTCAATTCTTGTATTAGGGGGTCTGGGGGTAGTATTATTTACCAATCCAATTTATTCTGCCTTTTCATTGGGATTGGTTCTTGTTTGTATATCCTTATTCTATATTTCATCGAACTCCTATTTTGTAGCTGCCGCACAGCTCCTTATTTATGTGGGAGCCATAAATATCTTGATCATATTTGCTGTAATGTTCATGAATGGTTCAGAATATTCCAATAATTCCTATTTTTGGACCATTGGAGATGGGGTCACTTTGATGGTTTGTACAACTATTCTTTTTTCACTAATTACTACTATTCCAGATACGTCATGGTACGGAATTATTTGGACTGCAAGGTCAAACCAGATTATGGAACAGGACCTAATAAATAACGTTCAACAAATTGGGATTCATTTATCAACAGATTTTTTTCTTCCGTTTGAACTCATTTCAATAATTCTTTTAGTTTCCTTGATAGGTGCAATTACTATGGCTCGACAATAAGCAATAAAAATACTTAACTTATAATGATTCCCAATTCTTAGAATTCTAACTAAATTCTAAATAAATAAATAGAAATTTTTAGTTAAATCTATCTACCGTCAATATCTTCTTTTGTTGTGTAATTGTTCTATTCTAATCAATTGAATCGGTTGAATTGTTGTTCATATTGAAATGAATCGAGATTGATAAGGAGTTAGTCAATGATGTTTGAGCATGTCCTTTTTTTGAGTGTTTACTTATTTTCTATCGGTATCTATGGATTGATCACAAGTCGAAACATGGTTAGAGCGCTTATGTGTCTTGAGCTTATACTAAATTCGGTTAATATCAATCTTGTAACATTTTCTGATATATTTGATAGTCGCCAATTAAAAGGAGACATTTTCTCAATCTTTGTTATAGCCATTGCAGCTGCTGAAGCAGCTATTGGACTTGCTATTGTTTCGTCGATCCATCGTAACAGAAAATCAACTCGTATTAATCAATCGAATTTGTTGAATAATTAGTGATAATCATCATAGATAATTTAAATAACATAAAAATATTTAATAGAATTGAAATACTATTTTTTATTGAATTTGAATGCAATTCAATAAAATGGAATTGCATTTTTATATTTATATTGAAATAATGATGACCGATTTGTTGGCCAATTAATTTTAATTCGCATGTGCAACTCGTATCATCATAATTGTTGAAACGAAAATCAAAGTGTCTTGACCTTTTCTCATAAACAGATTGATTTAAGAAATATATTGATTGTTTTTAATAAACCACTGTTTCGTCTGGTGTCTACAATATTACAATATATAATATATGATTCATTTACTACTAATTTGATTTGACCAGATCGAAAATCTTTTATGTTCAAAACTGTAATTTATAGATCCAATGTCACATTCAGTAAAAATTTATGATACATGTATAGGGTGTACTCAATGTGTACGAGCTTGCCCCACAGATGTATTGGAAATGATACCTTGGGACGGATGTAAAGCCAAGCAAATAGCTTCCGCGCCAAGAACCGAGGACTGTGTAGGTTGTAAGAGATGTGAATCTGCCTGCCCAACAGATTTTTTGAGTGTCCGTGTTTATTTAGGGCCTGAAACAACTCGCAGCATGGCTCTATCTTATTGATACGTTACAAAAAACTCCACTTGAATCATTTGTGATTCCTCTTTACCGACAAAAGCCCGTGCTCGACAAAATATATTATTTTGAGGACGGGCTTTTCTGGTCAAAATGTATCTTGTCTTTATCACGAGTTATTTTCCTTGGTTAACAATACTTGTTGTTTTACCGATATTCGCGGGTTCCTCAATTTTCTTTTTCCCTCATAGAGGGAATAAGATGTTTAGGTGGTATACTATATGTATATGCTTATTAGAACTCCTTCTAACGACTTATGCATTCTGTTATCATTTCCAATTGGATGATCCATTAATGCAATTGAAGGAAGATTCTAAATGGATAGATGTTTTTGATTTCCACTGGAGACTAGGAATCGATGGACTTTCCATAGGACCCATTTTACTGACAGGATTTATCACTACTTTAGCAACTTTAGCAGCTTGGCCAATTACTCGAAATTCGCGGTTGTTCTATTTCCTGATGCTAGCAATGTACAGCGGTCAAATAGGATTATTTTCCTCTCGAGACTTTTTACTTTTTTTCATCATGTGGGAGTTAGAATTAATTCCTGTTTACTTACTTTTATCCATGTGGGGGGGAAAGAAACGTCTCTACTCGGCTACAAAGTTTATTTTGTACACTGCAGGGGGTTCCATTTTTTTCTTAATAGGAGTTCTAGGTATGGGTTTATATGGTTCCAATGAACCAACATTAGATTTTGAAAGATTAATTAATCAATCATATCCTGTGGCATTGGAAATAATATTCTATTTTGGCTTCCTTATTGCTTATGCTGTCAAATTGCCGATTATACCCCTACATACATGGTTACCTGATACCCATGGAGAAGCACATTACAGTACATGTATGCTTTTAGCTGGAATCCTATTAAAAATGGGCGCATATGGATTGATTCGGATCAATATGGAATTACTACCCCACGCTCATTCTATATTTTCTCCTTGGTTGGTGATAATAGGAACAATGCAAATAATCTATGCAGCTTCAACTTCTCTTGGTCAACGTAATTTAAAAAAGAGAATAGCCTATTCCTCTGTATCTCACATGGGTTTCACAATTATAGGAATTGGTTCTATAACCGACATGGGACTCAATGGAGCTATTTTACAAATGCTCTCTCATGGATTTATTGGTGCTGCACTTTTTTTCTTGGCAGGAACGAGTTGTGATAGAACACGTCTTGTTTATCTCGAAGAAATGGGAGGGATATCTATCCCAATGCCAAAAACATTTACCATGTTCAGTAGCTTCTCGATGGCTTCTCTTGCATTGCCAGGAATGAGTGGTTTTGTTGCGGAATTTGTAGTATTTTTTGGACTAATTACTAGTACAAAATATCTTTTAATGTCAAAAATGCTAATTACTTTTGTAATGGCAATTGGAATGATATTAACTCCTATTTATTTATTATCTATGTTACGTCAGATGTTTTATGGATACAAGTTATTTAATATTCCAAACTCTAATTTTTTGGATTCTGGACTACGAGAACTATTTCTTTCAATCTGTATCTTTCTACCCGTAATAAGTATTGGTATTTATCCCGATTTTGTTCTCTCGTTATCAGTTGACAAGGTACACGCTATCTTATCCAATTATTATCATAGATAGTGTTTCATTAATGAAACGGAAGGAAAGTCTTATAATTCTTTGAATTTAATATTTTGAAAATCGTTTGCTGTACTGTATAATGAAAAAAGAAATAAAATGAATAAGAATTGTAATTAGATACATCTCGAGTTTTTGAGAACCGTTTGAATCAAGGAATCATTCAAATTTTAATGGTTCTCAAAAACTCATAAAAACAAACTTTCGTTATATATGGGATGATGTTTTTATCTTATGTATTCTTCATGTAGTTTATTCAATTAGATGTTTATGTGAATGAACCATAACTATGTAGACCTATTCCTAATAGATTGATCCCAAAATAGCATATCCAAATTATAATAAATCCTATAGAAGCTACAAGTGCCGAATTCGTACCTTTCCAATTTATATTTGTTCTAGTATGTAAATAAATCGCGAATATGGTCCAAGTAATAAATGCCCAAGTTTCCTTGGGGTCCCAATTCCAATAGGATCCCCATGCCTCATTAGCCCATACTGCTCCACAAAGAATACCTATGGTTAAAAAGGTAAACCCTAGACTAATGACACGATAACTCCAATAATCCAAACGCTCAGTTAATTGATATTTGTAATAATTTCGAAATGAAGGAAAAGAAGTGTTTTTAAAAACACTTCTTTTTTCATTCAAATATTCAATCTCACCAAAGAAAAATGACTTAATTAATAAATTATTGCTTTTACAAAAAATTTTGATGTTTTTTCGAAATGTAATGACTAGAAGAGCGACTGATAATAATGATCCGCATAAAAGAGCTGCATAGCTCAATAACATCATACTTACGTGCATCATTAACCACTGAGATTGTAGAGCAGGTACTAATATTGCGGATTGATGCATTTCAGTTGAAAGACCCGACATGGCAAAGCCTTGAGTAAAAATGGTACTTGGTGCAATTATTGTGCTTAAATCGTTTTTAAGGTTACGTATCTTGGGAATCATATGAATAATGAAGAAACTACACGAAAGGAAGATTAATGACTCGTATAAATTACTTAATGGAAAATGTCCCGAAGAAATCCAACGAGAAACTAATAATCCTGTTATAGAGAAAAAGGTAGCTATCATCCCTTTTTCTGATGAATCACGTAATCCTACAATTTTGTGGACTAATAAGGTCATCAAATGAATCATAATCACAATTGAAATGATCGAAAAAGAGATATGAGTTAATATATGTTCTAAAGTCGCAAATATCATAAAAGGGGTCCCATTACAGAATTGGAAATCGCGAATTGAATACATTTTAGGATCTATTGTATCTCTTTTAGAAGATGCCGCCACTCGGACTCGAACCGAGATGCTTTAGCACTGCTTCCTAAGAGCAGCGTGTCTACCGATTTCACCACGGCGGCTTACTTGAAATAATAATAGTCAATTCATGTTGAATCGTCGAGATTCAAGGATTCAATATAGTTTAGGAAACATTAATTAGAATCAATGAATAAAGACTGGTTTGTGGTTTAAATATTTGAATCTTCAATAAAATACCTACCTAGGTAGTATCGTCGTGGGTTTTTTAACAATCAACTTTCATGTACTAGAAACTAAGTTTTCTCCAAACAGTTGGAACTCCATAGTTTTTTCTCGGTTGAGGTATAAAACTAAGAATTGTCTTTTTTTCTCTATTTTTTTATGATTTGTTTTTCATTTATCCGATTTCATGGATTCAAATGAAAAAGATTGAGTTTTTTTTTCAATGAACAAAATCAAATAACTAGGATTTCATATCTATCACAATTTCATCATTAAATACAAATAATTTGTTATTTTTCTAATGATTTCGATACCTTAGTATATTTAAATTTTAGTATATTTAAATTAAAGTATTAATATTCTTTATTGCGCATATAATTTATAATTTATAATACCATTTACAAAACCAATTAAGTTTTGGGATAGGCATATAACAAAAGAGTTTCAATCTCTATCACAATTGTACTTTTCACAATAGAAAAGTACAATTGCGATAGGGAAAAAAAGTATTACTTAGAACCCAATATACAAAAAACTCCTATTCTATATATCACAGCAGTGAGTTCTAAGTAATATTGAGAAATTCAATACAGAAAAATACATTAGTTAACATTCATCTTACAAAATTTGAGGTTCTTTAGGCTATATCAATTGAGATTATTCTAAGACTTTATTATTTGTTTGTCGCACAAAAAAACTTTTTGAATGCCCGGTGGAAACCGATTTCGCTAAAGAAAAAGTTTTTACTGCAACTAAATATCCTTTTTTCTTCCAAATATTTCTACGAATACGTTTTTTTGACATAGAAGTACGTTTTTTTGGAACTGCCATTCAAAAAAGGGGGGTTCCTCCTTTTATCGTTGTATGTGAAAGACATGTATTCTTCAAAATAGATCGTTCTTTTTAGTTATTATCTATACTTATTTCGTGTATGTGGATAATTTTTTTAATATACTCTTTTTAATATATATTGTTTTTTTACTTTAACATATAAATTTTAACATACAAATATATATAATACAAATATATTTATATATACATGTATATGTGATATATATATCACATATACGTATGCGCGCACATCACACATCACATATATAAATGACATGAGGGAAAAAAAAATGGAAGAAAATAAGGGAAAATTTAAATTGATTAAGTCCAGAGTGCTAAGATTTCTGATAAACATAAGTTTTTTTTATTGGATTTCAATCCAATCAATCAGTTACACAACAAGTTAGGTAATTACTCCCTTCCCAAAATGAACTAGAATACCTAGGTATTTAAAAAAAAATTCGAATATAGATACTATGATCCATATTTGAATAAAAAAAGTACTCTTTTTTTGGTCTAACTCTTTTTCCTTACTATATTTAGTATACTATATAATATATTTATTATACTATTATAGTATAATAAATATGTTTATTAATCACAAAAAAAAAAAAAATAAAAAAATCTAATAAATACAAAATCTACTAAATAATAGTAGTAAGAAAATTATTAAAAAATCTCATATTCCTTTAATCTTTTCTTAGTTAAAATAACTACTAGGTAATCGCCTTTACCTTTACATAGTTATTTGGTCATATTTTTTGACCAACCAATTGTCAATTTTTGAATATTTCTAATATCTGAAAAAAAAATCAGAATAATTAAGAATCCCAATATTTTACTTTTTTTTCATATCTTTTTTTTGTTGATTTCTTTTATTATTGTTCCTTTCTAAAAGGATAAAAAAGATAAGAATTGGTGAATCGAGAACAATTTAAAATTATAAGAAAAAAGAGTTTCTTTTCTTATGGAACATACATATCAATATGCGTGGATAATACCTTTTCTTCCACTTCCAGTTACTATGTCAATAGGATTTGGACTTCTACTTATTCCGACAGCAACAAAAAATATTCGTCGCATGTGGGCTTTTCCTAGTGTTTTACTCTTAAGTATAGCTATGGTGTTTTCAGTCAATCTGTCTATTCAACAAATAAATGGAAGTTTTATCTATCAATATCTATGGTCTTGGACCATCAATAATGATTTTTCCTTAGAGTTTGGATACTTGATCGATCCACTTACTTCTATTATGTCAATACTAATTACTACTGTTGGAATCATGGTTCTTATTTATAGTGACAAGTATATGTATCACGATCAAGGATATTTGAGATTTTTTGCTTATATGAGTTTTTTTAATACTTCTATGCTGGGATTAGTTACTAGTTCAAATTTGATACAAATTTATATTTTTTGGGAACTTGTGGGAATGTGTTCTTATTTATTAATAGGGTTTTGGTTCACACGACCAATTGCAGCAAGTGCTTGTCAAAAAGCTTTTGTAACTAATCGTGTAGGGGATTTTGGTTTATTGTTAGGAATCTTAGGTTTTTATTGGATAACAGGTAGTTTAGAATTTCGGTATTTGCTCGAAATAACTAATAACTTAATCCAGAATAATGGGGTCAATTCTTTATTTGCTACCTTGTGTGCTTCTTTATTATTCGTCGGTGCAGTTGCTAAATCCGCACAATTCCCCCTTCACGTATGGTTACCTGATGCTATGGAAGGACCCACTCCTATTTCGGCTCTTATACACGCTGCTACTATGGTAGCAGCAGGAATTTTTCTTGTAGCTCGGCTTCTTCCTCTTTTCATAGTCATACCTTATATAATGAATTTCATTTCTTTAATAGGTGTAATAACACTATTATTAGGGGCTACTTTGGCCCTTGCTCAAAGAGACATTAAAAAAAGCTTAGCCTATTCTACAATGTCTCAATTGGGTTATATTATGTTAGCTCTAGGTATAGGTTCTTATCGAGCTGCTTTATTCCATTTGATCACTCATGCCTATTCAAAAGCTTTATTGTTTTTGGGATCCGGATCTATTATTCATTCAATGGAACCTATTGTTGGATATTCACCAGATAAAAGTCAGAATATGGTTCTTATGGGTGGTTTAACAAGATATGTTCCAATTACAAGAACTACTTTTTTATTGGGTACACTTTCCCTTTGTGGTATTCCACCTCTTGCTTGTTTTTGGTCCAAAGATGACATTCTTAATGATAGTTGGTTGTATTCACCAATTTTCGCAGTAATAGCTTATTTCACAGCAGGATTAACCGCATTTTATATGTTTCGGGTATATTTACTTACCTTTGATGGGTATTTCCGCGTTCATTTTAAAAATTACAGTAGCACGAAAAATGGTTCGTTCTATTCCATATCTCTATGGGGAAAAGGAACTCCAAGAGGAGTCAATCCAAATTTACTTTTATCAACAATGAATAAAAAGGTTTCTTTTTTTGCAAAAGAAAGATCGAAAATTGATAATAATGTAAGAAATAGGATACGATACTTTAGTACTTACTTTGGAAATAAATACACTTCCATGTATCCTCACGAATCGGACAATACTATGCTATTTCCTCTTCTTGTATTAGTACTATTTACTTTGTTGGTTGGATCAATAGGAATTTCTTTTGATCAAGGAGTAATAGATTTTGATATATTATCGAAATGGTTAACCCCATCAACAAATCTTTTACATTCAAGTTCTAATTATTCTGTAAATTTGGATGAATTTTTTACAAATGCAATTTTTTCGGTAAGTATAGCAATTTTCGGACTATTCATAGCATATATTTTATATGGATCCGCTTATTCATTTTTCCAGAATTTGGATTTAATCAATTCATTTGTAAAAGGGGGTCCTAAAAGAATTCTTGTGGACCGAATAAAAAATGTGATATACAATTGGTCATATAATCGTGGTTACATAGATATTTTTTATACTAGAGTTTTTACCGTGGGGATAAGAGAATTAACCAAACTAACTCAGTTTTTTGATAGACGTATAATTGATGGAATTACAAATGGTGTTGGTGTTGCAAGTTTTTTTATAGGGGAAGGGATTAAATATATGGGAGGTGGACGAATCTCGTCTTATCTATTCTTGTATTTATCTTATGTATCAATATTTTTATTTATTTTTTTATTTATAATAAAATAA